CATTATGTGGCATGGGGGTTACATCCCGGACAAAATTTAATAGTATACCACTTCTACGAATAGCTCTTAATGCCGCATCTCTTCCGAGACCAGGACCTTTTATCATCACTTCTGCTCGTTGCATACCTTGATCCACTAATGTCCGAATAACATTTCCGGCTGCGGTTTGAGCCGCAAAGGGTGTCCCTCTTTTTGTACCCCTAAATCCACAAGTGCCGGCGGAGGACCAAGAGATCACCTGACCCCGTACATCTGTAACGGTTACAATAGTATTGTTGAAACTTGCTTGAACATAAATAATTCCTTTTGGTATTTTACGTGCATTCTTACGTGAACCAATACGTTTATTCCTGCGTGAACCTATTTTTGGTAAAACTTTTGTCATATTTTATCATCTCATAAATATAAATCAGGGATCGATGGATATATCCATTTCATGTCAAAATATACCTTTTTTTTATTTGTACATCGGATCCTTTAGAGATCTCTTGCTTAGAAAGATTATCCTTGTCTTTGTTTATGTCTCGGGTTGGAACAGATTACTAAAATTCGCTCCCGTCGACGTATCAGTCGACATTTTTCACAAATTTTACGAACAGAGGTCCTTATTTTCATATTTGTTATTCCTTTTTACTCTTTCATCTTTTTCATTTTATTTAAAACCTTCTTGAAGGATTAACTAATGTAATGACTAAACTAATGTAATGACTAATATAATGTCGGAAGAATGCTATTAGAAACCTGTTCTTTTTCTTTTTTTTTTCACAAAACAAATACGAAATCCGGATAAAATTCGGATATCAGAAAGATTACCATATATAACATAAGATTTCTCCACCGATTCTTTCTAATCGAGCTTCTCGGTCTGTCATTATACCCCGAGAAGTAGAAAGAATTACAATTCCCATCCCGCCTAAAATTCTAGGAATTTTTTGATAATTGGAATAGATTCGTAGACCGGGTCCACTGACCCGTTTTAAATTTAGATTAATTCTATACGGTCCCCCCCTATTCCTTCTATGTCGTAGGGTTAATTCCACAAAATTTTTGTTGGCTTTCCCATGTTTCCTCACATTTTTAATAAAACCTTCGCGTAAAAGTATTTTAATAATGTTTTCGGCCATATTAGTAGATGTTATTTGAACAGTTCCTTTTCTATCCATGTCAGTATTTCGTATATAGGTTATTATGTCAGCAATAGTGTTCTTACCCATAAACTAGTGTCCTTACCCATAATAAATTCAAATTATCATTATCTCCTAATCTTGATATAATCAACATACCTTTTTTTTAATTATTTTAAAATTTATTATTAAATTTATTATTATAATAAATTTTCATAAATTTAAATAAATTATGAATTAATTATTTTAAGAAATTTATAATAAATTTATTACCGGTATATGCGTAAAACACAATCTACTAATTAATTTTAATTTAAATTAAATTTATTTCATGCCACTATTAGAACTAAAGTAGATTATGGTCTTATTTTAAATGTTATATTTCATTTTATCTTTTATAATGCTTTATCTTATAAAATTATCTTAGAAAACTTCAGGTGCTAATGAAATTATTTTAGTGAAATTTAACTGTCTCAATTCCCGTGCGATCGCACCAAAAATTCTAGTTCCCTTTGGATTCCCTTCTTGATCGATGACAACTGCAGCATTGTCATCATATCGTATTATCATACCGTTGTTACGTTTGAGTTCTTTACAAGTACGTACAATTACAGCTCTGATCACTTCTGATTTTTCTAGAGATGAATTGGGTAGTGCATCTTTGATCACAGCAACAATAATGTCACCGATATGTCCATATTGTTGATTACTAGTCCTTATAATTCGAATACACATCAATTCTCTGGCTCCGCTGTTATCTGCTACATTCAAATGGGTCTGAGATTGGATCATATCATTTTTTAATTTGTTATTTCAATGCAAAGAAAAAAAAGAAATATTGTTTGTCCAAAATAAAAAAGAGACTTGCGATTGTTTTTTTTCATCCCCAAGGTCTTTTTTCTTTTGATTCTATATATCTATCCCGAAATAATGAATTGAGTTCGTATAGGCATTTTGGATGCTGCTATTGAAATAGCCCTTCTAGCTATATTTTCTGCTACTCCGCCCATTTCATAAAGTATTCTACCCGGTTTAGCGACAGCTACCCAATATTCGGGGGATCCTTTCCCCGAACCCATACGTGTTTCTGTGGGTCTTACGGTAACGGGTTTGTCGGGAAATATACGTACCCATATTTTTCCGCCGCGGTGCGCATTTCGTGTCATTGCCCGACGTCCCGCTTCTATTTGTCTAGATGTGATCCAAGCGGGTTCAAGTGCCTGAAGAGCATATTTACCGAAACAAATATGATTACCTCGATAAGATATTCCTTTCATTCTTCCTCTATGTTGTTTACGAAATCGTGTTCTTTTAGGGTTATAGTTGATGGTTCTTTCTCTACTCCATCTCTATTACAGAACCGAACATGAGAGTTT